AAATTTAACTAAGAATTGTTATCTTATCTGTCTCTGACATGCGCCTAAAACAACTAAAATAAAAAGAGTATGTTCTATAGAAACAATCATTCCGTTTTTATTTTTATTTGATTTGATTCAATTTGATTCAACGATTGATCAAAGTTGTCATTAATTGCAATCAAATCCTTATACGGAATGATTCGGGCTAACGATCCCGTCTATTTATATTCATGCAGGAGTCGCGATAATGTAAAAGGAAGAGAAGAGTTTACAAGCAAATAAGATTCATAAAAAAGTGGATTAGGGGCTCGTGCTGAGCTAGGTATGGATATATATATATAAGGGCTATAAGTCAATTCCTGTGTATGTTTCGAAGCATGATTCAATTCTTCGGCTAGAATCCAATTCAACAGCATAAAGAATGGTTTACGTTATGGAAGAAACACTTGTATATGTGATATTAGATATTCATTAATTGTCTATATATGGATTATACATACAAATAAAATAAATAGATAAATATTAAAATAGAATCTATTATTTATTTATTATTATATTATTTATTTTATATATATTTTTTCTTTTACCATACCATCCTACTGAATTAAATGAATTAAAATTCAATAGGAGTTCTTCCGTTTTATCTGTGACCGGGGATTGAATGAATAAACAGATGAAGTCAAGCATATAGAGAAGAACGTGCCAAGAATAAAAAGAGTGGCTTAGAACAAAGAAATTGAATAACTAGAATCTTTTGGATTTACAAAGACTACACGGTAGAAATTATAAAGGAGATATTGAAGTCGTTCGGCTAATTCAGGAATATTATTACCTCAATTCACTTTTCAGTTCTTATCTTAGTTACTTCGCCCGAATGGGTCTTTGAAATAATAAGTAATAATTCATTGGTTGATTGTATCATTAACCATTTCTTTATTTTGGTGTGAGGAGCTTACTATGAATCCACTGATTTCCGCCGCTTCTGTTATTGCTGCTGGGTTGGCCGTAGGGCTTGCTTCTATTGGACCTGGGGTTGGTCAAGGTACTGCTGCGGGCCAAGCCGTAGAAGGTATCGCGAGACAACCGGAAGCAGAGGGTAAAATACGAGGTACTTTATTACTTAGTCTGGCTTTTATGGAAGCTTTAACAATTTATGGGCTAGTCGTGGCATTAGCGCTTTTATTTGCGAATCCTTTTGTTTAATCCCATAAATATTTTAAATACGTACTCATTTTCTTATTTTTTTGTTGTGTACTTGCCTCTTGCTTCTTAGAATTAGATCAACACTTCATCCCTATCATCTAATCACTTGTTGATCTAATCACTTGTTCGTTGAAACAATACCCCGGGGAAGGACTAATTTGAGGATGAGGAATTTGCGAATCCACTCGCTTTCTTCCTTCCCGCCCTTAATGGAAAGGAAACCCCCCCTTTTTTTTTTAGTTTTACTTTTTTATTATTATTATTAGATTAGGATGGAGCAAACGCAATTGACATGAGGCCTGGGGCCTAGGCCTAATAAGTGTCTTATTGAGAACTTCCATAATCCATAATAATAAAAAAAAAAAAAAAAAAAGAGCTCAATCAAACAAAACACAAAGGATGAGGTGATACAAAAAGAACTCTGTTTGATTTTCTTAGTCCTATCTATATTTATCAGAGGAGATCATATGAAAAATGTAACTGATTCTTTCGTTTACTTGGGTCATTGGCCATCCGCCGGGAGTTTCGGGTTTAATACCGATATTTTAGCAACAAATCCAATAAATCTAAGTGTAGTGCTTGGTGTATTGATCTTTTTTGGAAAGGGAGTGTGTGCGAGTTGTTTATTTCAAGAATAGGTTGGATCCAACCAGCTGCATTTTTTTTTTATTTAATTTTATTAATAAATAAGAAAGAAAGGTGCACGATCTCGACGAATTACTTCTGAATAAATTAAGAAATCATATGTAAGAACCATAGCATTTCGTGATTCATTGGTAAATCAACTTTGATTCTCTATTAGCCAATAACGTGGGCCCATTAACATGGTTAAAGGTAAACTAAACCCTTTGAAGTCGAGGCACAAGAAGGTACTCTTTCTACCACTATGCTAGTAGGAGATGGTTTCAAAATTAATAGTTGGTAATTTATCTGATATAGAACACTCATATCGATAAAAAAATTTGAAACGTTTACTGGAAAACGGGTTTATCACACTTTTTATCCAATGCCGAATTGACGACCTATATATAAAAGAAGATCAAATTTTTGGATTTGAAGAAAAAAAAAAAAGAAAAAATTAATAAAAAATTTTCTAAAAAAGAAACAACTTTGCTGGCAATTACAGATTTTTTGTCTGGGCAAGTCGGAAGAGCCCTCTTAATATTCTGGTTTTGTATTAGTTTCAATGTCTTGGAATGGAATACGAACAGAGCGGAGAGGGTAGGCTCATCAACATCAATTAAAAGATATGGGGTGCCCCCTAGATAACTGAGCGTGAGAGCCAAATGAATCGAAAGATTCATGTTTGGTTCGG